ATTCACCAAGACAAACAAGAGAAAATTGCTTTTAAGGGGAATAGACTGTGCCTTTTTTTTATTTCTTTTTGATTTTCTGCCTGCTGAATAAAAAAAGGGTTGGATATAGCCCTCTACCATATCTATACAAATAGAATAGTCCATTTATTTATATGGACTGCTAAGTGCGGAGACGGGAATCGAACCCGTGACCTCAAGGTTATGAGCCTCGTGAGCTACCAAACTGCTCTACTCCGCTCTGTAGGGCCAAAAACTCGTGGACGAAAAAGGTTGAATACAAGTCTCTACCATGTCTAGACAAATAGAATAGTCTTTTTATACAGAATGGAGCGGGTAGCGGGAATCGAACCCGCATCGTTAGCTTGGAAGGCTAGGGGTTATAGTCGACGTTGGTTGATTATTTTTAACGTCTCTAATTCAAAACCGAACATGAAATTTTGATTTCATTCGGCTCCTTTATGGATATTCTCACCACTTAACATCTATGTTAGCTTTTCTGTCTGAATGGAACCAAAGCTCTCCGCTTTCTAGATGATCCCTATAGAGTAGGAGATAGAAATTCTCCTAAATATCTATCTAATCTACTTACTTCGTTCCCTAATTTCATTCAAGAGATCCTGAGGAAAAGAATTGGGTTTCCACCGAGCTGAAACAATATCCTGATGGTTCTAGTAAACCAAAACTATCGTTTTTTAGCTATTGGGCTTCCATTTCTTTTTTAACTAAAAGAAGATTTAGTTACGATTGGAAATAAACTTTTTTGTATCTTCATCCATAGATCCTTTACTCATATTTATTCAATTGGAAGACTTAATCCAATCCAAAATTATGCTTCGCGCCTCTGTACTCATAATCCAATTTATATTTTGGATGCAAATTTAATTAGTCTTTGGATACTAATCGCGAGAATGTATATTCTTCCTCAATATGCTATTGAGAGGAAAAGGATTAAACCCTTTATAAGAACTAAAGTTTTCATCGGAATATGAATATAAAAAAACTTAAGGATGCCTTAAGTATATCATTTCAAATTCAGTTATTAATAGAACGAATCACACTTTTACCACTAAACTATACCCGCTACATGTAAATTATGATACCAACACTACCCCTTTGTCAAGGGTAGCCATTCGAGGAAGAAGCTAATCCCACCTACGGAGAAAAGTGAGTAGTTGGTACTTCAATCGCAGGCCTTTAATTTAGGATTTAGATGGCCCCTCTCTAGTCTGTAAAAGAAATCTCTTCTTACCATGCCACTAGGGTATGAACCAAATGTATGCATTTCGATTAGGATCGTATTCTTTGTATTCTATAGTTTGATTATTCCTACAATATACACTAAGAGATATAGGTGACAGTACCTATCAATCCCTTTCTTCCTTTTCTTTTTTGTGCTGTAGAATAATTTTTAGACTCTGCAGTACAAATTCGACTACCCGCTTTTTAGAATAAAATTCTTGATAAAACTCCAATATAGTTTATTCAAAATACACCCTTCGAATAATATTCAAGTACTATTTCCAAAGGGTACCCGTTGGAAATTCCTGTAACAAATCCGTCCAAAACTGAAAAATTCAAAAGTTTTGAACTCGAAGGTTTTTCCAAGGAATGCCTGTGAAAAATTGTTTCAATCTCGCACCAAACCAAAACAGATAAGAAGTATATCACTGAAAATTAATAGAATACCCAGCCATAGGGGTATATGAGGAGGGCTAATTTCTTTATATCCCCAATTAGAATTAAGGGAAATAAAACATAAATGGAGAAAGTTCTCATCATAATATCAGCCAATAGAAGAAAAAAGCCCGAATTCTTCCGAACATTCTGAGCACGTGAGAAGGTACTAGGCTAAAGATAAAAAAATATCTACATATATAGATATATATGTAGATATTATGTACATTATGCAGTACAGTAGGTAACTGAAAGTGGCTAATTTTTGAATAAAAAGCCCTTTTAACTCAGTGGTAGAGTAATGCCATGGTAAGGCATAAGTCATCGGTTCAAATCCGATAAAGGGCTTTTCCCTTAGTGGTAGAGTAATGCCACGGCAAGACCGAGGTCATCGGATCGAATCCGATACAGTACTTTTCTACTAAATTCATTCACTTTATTTTCCTTTTTTTTTGAAAAAGTCTCTGTTTTTTATTGAATTTTATGAATTCGTTTAGTATGAGATGACCATATTTTTGGTCTGAACACTAAACGAAGCACAGAGTTTAAATTGCAAAAAATAAATGAAATAGGACTCTTTTTTCTATTAGAACAATCAAATCAATATCTGTACTGAACTAATCTAGAATCTTTTTATTAATCTATTATTATTCTATATCCTTTAAAACTAAAAGGAATTTCCCTAAAAAACAGGGGATAATCCGTGAATTAACCTAACTATCAACTAAAAAAAAAAATCCTATGAAAGCATAATAGAAAAGTAAGAAAGACTCTTTGCTTTGCTCTATTTATACTCTTCGAGTCAAGTATATTGACAATTGCAAAAAACTGCTCATACTATCATTATAGTATAATGACAAGTGGTTTTATTTTTATATAGCACTATCGTCTACTGATGCCCCTATCGTCTAGTGGTCCAGGACATCTCTCTTTCAAGGAGGCAGCGGGGATTCGACTTCCCCTGGGGGTAGGGAGTATTCTAAAAAGAGGTTAATCATAGATTATCAAAAACCCTAGAATAAATTCTTCCTGGGTCGATGCCCGAGCGGTTAATGGGGACGGACTGTAAATTCGTTGACGATATGTCTACGCTGGTTCAAATCCAGCTCGGCCCAAAAATCTAGGGCTTCGTGAATATGAACTAAAGAAATAAAGGATAAAGAGAAAAGAATAGGAAAATTTCTTTCTAAGCCGTATCTCTCCGATTCTTTTCTTACAAAGAAAACAGTTTTTCTTATTGAAAGGTTGATTATCGGTTGTTTTTAGGGATAAAAAATCGCGGCGTACTAGTTATGCCACTCTCACTATACCCACATATCCTATGTGGGTGTAGTAGTATATGATTCATCTATTTCTTAGAGTACGACAGACGAATCTTCTTATCTTAGGGTTCTATTTAAGAATAGGTATGCCATACACCCCGCAGGGATTGTAGTTCAATTGGTTAGAGCACCGCCCTGTCAAGGCGGAAGCTGCGGGTTCGAGCCCCGTCAGTCCCGAATTAGGGTTCCGTGAATGGAAAAATTCATCTTTCCTTTTTTAATCAAGAATTTCCCTGAAAAGGGGGAGCAGAAGGCAAGATCAAATATCTATGGAGAACCCCCCTTACTTTACTTTTTTGATTTCGCAGCTCTCATCTTTAGACCCAAAAAGCAGATATTGACAGTAATCTAATAAAAGAAAAATCAAGCAAACGCTCTTTTTCCTAAAATAAAATATTGGATCTTTTTTATTTAATATCCATCTCACTTCTACTTCTACTTCTACTGCTTATTTGGATGTCTATGTGACCCACAGAAAGTCGGTTATATAATACATACATACATAATTGTATGTATAACTATAAGAAATAAGAAAAAGGAAGGGAAATTGGATAAGAAAGATTCTTGGCTATACATATATATATAGAAAAGCAAAAGTCGAAAAGGATAAAAAATAGAGTGGTTCCGAATCCAATCAAAAAACCTATTTTGGTCTTAGTATGGATAAGGGATCTTCCTATGTTATATTATTCCACTATCAACCACGAATTGATTTGATAGATCCTATATTCATAATATTAAATTGATTCAGTATTATCAGAATGCAAGTCCTCCCCTTGAATTTACAGGGAGATCCCTTTTCCCTCTCCATGGGATTACATCCCGAGTTATTGTTAAAAATAAAATAAAATAAAGAGGTTATGGAAGTAAATATTCTCGCATTTATTGCTACTGCATTGTTCATTCTAATTCCTACTGCTTTTTTACTTATTATTTATGTAAAAACAGCCAGCCAAAACGATTAATTGGAATTCCAATTAATCATTGAAGAAATGAAAAAAGGATTAAAGAAAATAAAAATCTAAGTCTTAAATGAAAGGATCTGGTTGGAATCCTAAAGTGTGGTAGAAAGAACTATATGTAGTTCTTTCTACCACACTTTAAATTCTTTCTATTATATTATCTTGAATCTACATAGAATAGATTAGTAGATTGAAATAGTAATCTAATTCAACTTCTTTTTTCACTGCATCCACTTAATTTTAAGCAAGTCAAAATTAAAAAAATCGAAGACAATTCCTCATTGAAAGAATCCACGGGAAGGGAGAAAAATAATACGAGAATAGACTATAATAAAAGAAAAAAGTGAAAAAACCTGCGAATTTTTCTTACTTAAAAATGACGCGAGATGCTTCACGCGAGATCCTTCAAAAAAAAGAACAAAAAAAAATTCTAAGAATAAGAAAAGAGTATAAACGGAAAATGTGCGATATGTTGTGAATAGCTTGGTGTAAGAAAGTCTAATTTTCTTATGTAAAGAATTTGATTTTTACTCGTCACTTCTAGTATAAATTCTTAATTACTATAATCGCTCGTTCTATTGTATTTCTTTCTATTTCTATTTTGTATTTCTTTCTATTTCTATTATAGTAGAATAGAATGAAACATAGTAGGATAGAACGACTCTTTCTTAAAAGAGTTTTTTACAAAAGTGAAACAAAACTAAAGAAGGAGAGAAAAATAAAGTTTGCCAAAATGATTAATACAAAATAAAACGATCAATTAAAGAAAAGAGTTGATACTACAATTCGACTGGGCAATTAATTAGTAGTATCCCTAGAGTCCACTTCTCCCCCATACTACTAGCGAAAGAGAAAATGTAAAGACTACCATTAAAGCAGCCCAAGCGAGACTTACTATATCCATGTAAATTATGTCTCCTATTTCTATGAAGGAATTATTCTACTATTGATCAATAATCATAGTGGAATTAAGGGTACAGAGTCAAAATTATGCTCTAAGACTATGGATGAATCAGTTAAAGGAATTTACTCCTATCAAATTCTTATAGGATTTATGGTAGAATTGGGGAGTATTAAGTAAAAGCATAAAAAATATACCCTTTCCTTAAATTCCTTAAAAAAGAGAGAAATTGGATACCTACTTTACCCATGTTTATTTTTGACCTAAACCCTACTGCCCCACTTTCTCTCTTTCTATGAAAGAGTGAAGAGACCTTATCCACTCCACAACTCCGAAATTGATTTTTGATCAGCCTATTCAATCCGATTCTCGACAGAATCAGTAGCCTTTACTTTAGTGTATGTAGGTAGCATAACATGTACGAAGTATATTGATATTGCTATTTCTTCGCAAAGTACCTTCTTCAATCTTAGATTGAAAAAAGACTTAAGGCCTTTTGGAAGTTTTAAATTCCCGAATCAATTCAAATTAATAAAAGAATAAGGAAACGCTACCTCATCTCTGTTGGTAGTTCCCCCTTTCGTTTGGGTCACTGCCGCCAAAACAAAGCCTCATTTAAGGATATAACTATGGTATGGATTCTCAAAATCCAGTATTGCCAGACCTAGTTATTCTCTTGCGCCAACTTACGGGGGTACGAAATTTTGGAGTTTGATTAGTACTATAATCTCCTAAGTATTTTATTGATCAGGCGGCACCCAGATTTGAACTGGGGATAAAGGATTTGCAGTCCCCTGCCTTACCACTTGGCCATGCCGCCAAAAAATCCGATCTAAAATCGAGAAAAGAACAAGTATTCATCCATATTTTCTTACGAAAACCTCTTTTTTTTCTATTCTATTGAAATGGCAAAGAAGCAAAAGTGGATTTCCAGTCACAGACTGCAAAATTCAGAACAAATTGGAACCATTAACTAGAATTTTTTTTTAATTGCAGGAGTAAAAGACTCTTAAATTGGTATTCTCTCCTTTAATGGCATAATAAAATAGAATAAAAATTTTCCTAATCTGTATATTAGGTAAACTCCAGGTCCAAATCAAAAAAAAAGCATTATTATCCAGGGATCCCCCTTATGTACATATCCCTAAAGGGAATCATGCTTTCATTTTGCATTGCATTAAATATCTTGAATAAAAAGAGGAAATTTGCTCTGATATAAATTATAGCCTGGCCTTCTTTTCTTGGCCCACACAAGTGAAATTACGATAAAAGAAAGGGTATGTGAATAGGTGGATAACTAGATTAGCAAATACTTAAAAAAAGTCAGTACTTTATTTTAGGATTCTACAACGAACTACTTTATTTTTCAGCAATTCTATTACTACGAAACAAAAAATAACTTTCAAATTCTTTTTGAAAATAAAACTAAGCGTATTATTCTAAATTGTAAATCGAACTAAAGTCAAACTTTCTAGTGCTTATAAATTATTATGGCTTTATTTCTTTCATAGAAAGGAGATAAAACGATAAATCTTTGCTATCCAATCTGATTAGAATATCATAAAGTTTAAGTGGCAGAATTTTTTCTAGGACTTTTTTATCAATTCATTTTAATTCAATTCCTACCCCTACGAAAGTAGAACTTTCGTCAAAATTCTCTTTATTGATATGTATGAAATACATATATGAAATACGTATGTGGAGTTCCCTAGAATTTCATGTGATTCAGTAAACAGAATATAGATTCCATGATTGCTAGATTGATCCGTAAGGATTGATAAAGATTGAGCTGATAATGGAATTTTTCTTCGATAAATAGGAAACTTAAGATTAAGATGCTCCGGAATGGAAATGAGGGAATGTCCACAATACCCGGATTTAGTCAGATCCAATTCGAGGGATTTTGTAGGTTCATTAATCAAGGCTTGGCAGAAGAACTTGAGAAGTTTCCAACAATTAAAGATCCAGATCACGAAATTGCATTTCAATTATTTTCGAAAGGGTATCAATTGCTAGAACCCTCGATAAAAGAAAGGGATGCTGTGTATGAATCACTCACTTATTCTTCTGAATTATATGTATCTGCGAGATTCATTTTTGGTTTCGATGTGCAAAAGCAAAGCATTTCTATTGGAAACATTCCTATAATGAATTCCTTAGGAACCTTTATAATAAATGGAATATACCGAATTGTGATCAATCAAATATTGCTGAGTCCTGGTATTTACTACCGCTCCGAATTAGACCACAAGGGAGTTTCTATATACACCGGGACTATAATATCAGATTGGGGAGGAAGATCGGAATTAGCAATTGATAAAAAAGAAAGGATATGGGCTCGCGTGAGTAGAAAACAAAAGATATCTATTTTAGTTCTATCATCAGCTATGGGTTCGAATCTAAGAGAAATTTTAGATAATGTTTCCTACCCCGAAATTTTCTTGTCTTTCCCGAATGCTAAGGAGAAAAAGAGGATTGAGTCAAAAGAAAAAGCTATTTTGGAGTTTTATCAACAATTTGCTTGTGTAGGTGGGGACCTGGTATTTTCGGAGTCCTTATGTGAGGAATTACAAAAGAAATTTTTTCAACAAAAATGTGAATTGGGAAGAGTTGGTCGACGAAATATGAACCGGAGACTTAATCTTAATATACCTCAGAACAATACATTCTTGTTACCACGAGATGTATTGGCCGCTACAGATCATTTGATTGGAATGAAATTTGGAACGGGTATACTTGACGATGACGATATGAATCACTTGAAAAATAAACGTATTCGGTCGGTTGCGGATCTGTTACAAGATCAATTTGGACTGGCTCTTGGCCGTTTACAACATGCGGTTCAAAAAACTATTCGTAGAGTATTCATACGTCAATCGAAACCGACTCCACAAACTTTGGTAACTCCAACTTCAACTTCAATTTTATTAATAACTACTTATGAGACCTTTTTTGGCACATACCCCTTATCTCAAGTTTTTGACCAAACCAATCCATTGACACAAACGGTTCATGGGCGAAAAGTGAGTTGTTTGGGTCCTGGAGGATTGACGGGGAGAACTGCAAGTTTTCGGAGCCGAGATATTCATCCGAGTCACTATGGGCGTATTTGTCCAATTGACACATCCGAAGGAATCAATGTTGGACTTACAGGGTCCTTGGCTATTCATGCGAGAATTGATCACTGGTGGGGATCTATAGAGAGTCCATTTTATGAAATATCCGAGACAGCAAAAGAAAAAAATGAGAGACAGGTGGTTTATTTATCACCAAATAGAGATGAATATTATATGATAGCAGCAGGAAATTCTTTGTCCTTGAATCAGGGTATTCAGGAAGAACAAGTTGTTCCAGCTAGATACCGTCAAGAATTCCTGACTATTGCATGGGAACAGATTCATGTTAGAAGTATTTTTCCTTTCCAATATTTTTCTATTGGGGGTTCTCTGATTCCTTTTATTGAGCATAATGATGCGAATCGGGCTTTAATGAGTTCGAATATGCAGCGCCAAGCAGTTCCACTTTCTCGATCAGAGAAGTGCATTGTTGGAACTGGATTGGAACGCCAAACAGCTCTAGATTCGAGGGTTTCCATTATAGCCGAACGCGAGGGAAAGATCATTTCTAGTGATAGTCACAAGATACTTTTATCAAGTAGTGGGAAGACTATAAGTATTCCTTTAGTTGCCCATCGGCGCTCTAACAAAAATACTTGTATGCACCAAAAACCTCGGGTTCCGCAGGGTAAATCCATTAAAAAAGGGCAAATTTTAGCGGAGGGAGCGGCTACAGTTGGTGGAGAACTCGCTTTAGGAAAAAACATTTTAGTAGCTTATATGCCGTGGGAGGGTTACAATTTTGAAGACGCGGTACTAATTAGCGAACGTTTGGTATATGAGGATATTTATACTTCTTTTCACATCCGAAAATATGAAATTCAGACGGATACGACAAGCCAAGGCTCCGCTGAAAAAATCACTAAAGAAATACCACATCTAGAAGAACATTTACTCCGCAATTTGGACAGAAATGGAGTTGTGAGGTTGGGATCCTGGGTAGAAACAGGTGATATTTTAGTAGGTAAATTAACGCCTCAGATAGCGAGCGAATCCTCGTATATCGCGGAAGCTGGATTATTACGGGCCATTTTTGGTCTTGAGGTATCCACTTCAAAAGAAACTTCTCTCAAACTGCCTATAGGTGGAAGAGGGCGCGTTATCGATGTGAAATGGATCCAGAGGGACCCCCTCGACATAATGGTTCGTGTATATATTTTACAGAAACGTGAAATCAAAGTTGGGGATAAAGTAGCAGGAAGACACGGGAATAAGGGGATCATTTCAAAAATTTTGCCTAGGCAAGATATGCCCTATTTGCAAGATGGAACACCTGTTGATATGGTCTTCAATCCCCTAGGAGTACCCTCACGAATGAATGTGGGACAAATATTTGAAAGCTCGCTCGGATTAGCAGGGGATCTGCTAAAGAAACATTATAGAATAGCACCCTTTGATGAGAGATACGAGCAAGAGGCTTCAAGAAAACTTGTGTTTTCGGAATTATATGAAGCTAGTAAACAAACAAAAAATCCATGGGTATTTGAACCCGAGTACCCGGGAAAAAGCAGAATATTTGATGGAAGAACAGGAGATCCCTTCGAACAACCTGTTCTAATAGGAAAGTCCTATATTTTAAAATTAATTCATCAAGTTGATGAGAAAATCCATGGACGTTCTACTGGGCCCTACTCACTTGTTACCCAACAACCCGTTAGAGGAAGAGCCAAACAAGGGGGACAACGAGTAGGAGAAATGGAAGTTTGGGCTTTAGAAGGATTTGGTGTTGCTCATATTTTACAAGAGATACTTACTTATAAATCTGATCATCTTATAGCTCGCCAAGAAATACTTAATGCTACAATCTGGGGAAAAAGAGTGCCTAATCACGAAGATCCTCCAGAATCTTTTCGAGTGCTCGTTCGAGAACTACGATCTTTGGCTCTAGAACTGAACCATTTCCTTGTATCTGAGAAGAACTTTCAGGTTAATAGGGAGGATGTTTGATCAGAATAAATATAAATTCTTTTCTTATTTCTATTTTATGATTGACCAATATAAACATAAACTACTTCAAATTGGGCTCGTTTCCCCTCAACAAATAAAGGCTTGGGCTAACAAAATCCTACCTAATGGGGAAGTCGTTGGCGAAGTCACAAGACCTTCCACTTTTCATTATAAAACTGATAAACCAGAAAAAGATGGGTTGTTTTGCGAAAGAATCTTTGGACCCATAAAAAGCGGAATTTGTGCTTGTGGAAATTCTCAAGCGAGCGTAGCTGAAAACGAAGACGAAAGATTTTGTCAAAAATGCGGGGTAGAATTTGTTGATTCTCGGATACGAAGATATCAAATGGGATACATCAAACTGGCATGTCCAGTGACTCATGTGTGGTATTTGAAAGGTCTTCCTAGTTATATCGCGAATCTTTTAGATAAACCTCTTAAGAAATTGGAAGGCCTTGTATACGGCGATTTCTCTTTTGCTAGGCCCAGCGCTAAAAAACCTACTTTCTTACGATTACGAGGTTTATTCGAAGATGAAATTTCATCCTGTAACCACAGCATTTCTCCCTTTTTTTCTACCCCAGGCTTTGCAACATTTCGAAATCGGGAAATTGCGACAGGAGCAGGTGCTATTAGAGAACAATTAGCGGATTTGGATTTGCGAATTATTATAGAGAATTCCTTAGTTGAATGGAAGGAATTAGAAGACGAGGGGTATAGTGGAGATGAATGGGAAGATAGAAAAAGACGAATAAGAAAAGTTTTTTTAATTAGACGAATGCAATTGGCGAAACATTTTATTCAAACAAATGTAGAACCCGAATGGATGGTTTTGTGCTTATTACCGGTCCTTCCTCCCGAATTGAGACCCATTGTTTATAGGTCTGGGGATAAAGTAGTGACTTCGGATATTAATGAACTTTATAAGAGAGTTATCCGTCGGAACAACAACCTTGCCTATCTATTAAAAAGAAGTGAATTAGCGCCAGCAGATTTAGTAATGTGCCAGGAAAAATTGGTACAAGAAGCCGTGGATACACTTCTTGATAGTGGGTCTCGTGGGCAACCAACGAGGGATGGTCACAATAAAGTATACAAGTCACTTTCAGATGTAATTGAGGGTAAAGAGGGGAGGTTTCGCGAGACTCTGCTTGGGAAACGGGTCGATTACTCGGGGCGTTCTGTCATTGTTGTGGGTCCTTCGCTTTCACTACATCAATGTGGATTACCTCTAGAGATAGCAATAAAGCTTTTTCAGCTATTTGTAATTCGCGATTTAATCACGAAACGTGCTACTTCTAATGTCAGGATTGCTAAAAGGAAAATTTGGGAAAAGGAACCCATTGTATGGGAAATACTTCAAGAAGTTATGCGGGGGCATCCTGTACTGTTGAACAGAGCACCTACCCTGCATAGATTAGGCATACAGGCCTTCCAACCCACTTTAGTAGAGGGGCGTACTATTTGTTTACATCCATTAGTATGTAAGGGTTTCAATGCGGACTTTGATGGGGATCAAATGGCTGTTCATCTACCTTTATCCTTGGAAGCTCAAGCAGAAGCCCGTTTACTTATGTTTTCTCATATGAATCTCCTGTCTCCCGCTATTGGAGATCCTATTTGCGTGCCAACCCAAGACATGCTTATCGGACTTTATGTATTAACGATTGGAAATCGTCGAGGTATTTGTGCAAATAGATATAATAGTTGCGGAAACTATCCAAATAAAAAAGTAAACTACAATAATAATAATTATACGAAAGATAAAGAACCCGTTTTTTCTAGTTCCTATGATGCACTGGGAGCTTATAGACAGAAACGAATTGGTTTAAACAGTCCCTTGTGGCTCCGATGGAAACTAGATCAACGCGTCATTGGCTCAAGAGAAGTTCCGATTGAAGTTCAATATGAATCTTTTGGGACTTATCATGAGATTTATGCCCACTATCTAATAGTCGGAAATAGAAAAAAAGAAACCCGTTCTATATACATTCGAACCACTCTTGGTCATATTTCTTTTTATCGAGAAATAGAGGAAGCCTTACAAGGATTTAGTCGGGCCTATTCATACACTATCTAAATCTAAACAAGAAAGTTAGAGTCGGCGATGCCCCTTTCGGGGGGCATTCCGATTTCGCTAGTACCATCTTTTTTGCTGCGCAAATTCAGATTGAGATTGAGGAAAGGGGGTAAATTAAGTTTTCGAATCACTGACTCAGGCCTATTGTCGAATCCTACTCAGCAATTGTCGAATCCTACTCAGTCAAAAAAGGGGGTACTTATGTATGGCGGAACGGGCCAATCTGGTCTTTCATAATAAAGAGATAGACGGAACTGCTATGAAACGACTTATTAGCAGATTAATAGATCATTTCGGAATGGGATATACATCCCATATACTGGATCAAATAAAAGCTCTGGGCTTCCATCAAGCTACTACTACATCGATTTCTTTAGGAATCGAGGATCTTTTAACAATACCCTCTAAAGGATGGTTAGTCCAAGATGCAGAACAACAGAGTTTTCTTTTGGAGAAACACTATTATTATGGGGCTGTACACGCAGTAGAAAAATTACGCCAATCCGTTGAAGTATGGTATGCTACAAGTGAATATTTGAAACAAGAAATGAATTCGAATTTTCGGATAACAGATCCTTCTAATCCAGTCTATCTAATGTCTTTTTCAGGAGCCAGAGGAAATGCATCTCAGGTACACCAATTAGTAGGGATGAGAGGGTTAATGGCGGATCCTCAAGGACAAATGATTGATTTACCTATTCAAAGCAATTTACGCGAGGGACTTTCTTTAACAGAATATATAATTTCCTGCTACGGAGCCCGCAAAGGAGTTGTAGATACGGCTGTACGAACAGCTGATGCTGGATATCTTACACGCAGACTTGTTGAAGTAGTTCAACATATTATTGTGCGTAGAAGAGATTGTGGTACTATCCGAGGTAGTTCTGTGAGTCCTCAAAATGGGATGACAGAAAAACTTTTTGCCCAAACACTAATTGGTCGTGTATTAGCAGACGATATGTATATCGGTTCACGATGCATTGCTGCTCGAAATCAAGATATTGGAATTGGATTAGTCAATCGATTTATAACCGGCTTTCGAGCACAACCGTTTTGGGCACAACCGATATATATTAGAACCCCTTTTACTTGCCGGAGCACATCTTGGATCTGTCAATTATGTTATGGGCGGAGTCCCACTCATGGCGATCTGGTCGAATTGGGAGAAGCTGTAGGTATTATTGCGGGTCAATCAATTGGGGAGCCCGGGACTCAACTAACATTAAGAACTTTTCATACTGGTGGAGTATTCACAGGGGGTACTGCCGACCTTGTACGATCCCCCTCGAGTGGAAAAATCCAATTCAATGAGGATTTGGTTCACCCCACACGGACCCGTCATGGGCAGCCTGCTTTTCTATGCTATATAGACTTGCGTGTAACTATTCAGAGTCAGGATATTCTACATAGTGTGAATATTCCGTTAAAAAGCCTGATTCTAGTGCAAAATGATCAATACGTAGAATCCGAACAAATAATTGCGGAGATTCGTACCGGAACATCCACTTTGCATTTTAAAGAAAAGGTACAAAAGCATATTTATTCCGAATCAGACGGGGAAATGCACTGGAGTACTGATGTTTACCATGCGCCCGAATATCAATATGGTAATCTTCGTCGATTACCAAAAACAAGCCATTTATGGATATTGTCAGTAAGTATGTGCAGATCCGGTATAGCATCCTTTTCGCTGCACAAGGATCAAGATCAAATGAATACTTATTATTTTTCTCTTGACGGAAGATATATCTTTGACCTATCAATGGCTAATGATCAAGTAAGCCATACACTGTTGGATACTTTTGGTAAAAAAGATAAGGAAATTCTTGATTATTTAACGCCAGATCGAATCATGTCCAACAATCATTGGAATTTTGTCTATCCTTCTCTTCCTCAAGATAATTCGGATTTGTTGGCGAAAAAGCGAAGAAATAGGTTCGTCATTCCATTACAATATCATCACGAACAAGAAAAAGAGCTAATATCCTGTTTGGGGATTTCGATTGAAATACCCTTTATGGGTGTTTTACGTAGAAATACTATTTTTTCTTATTTTGACGATCCAGGATACAGAAAAGATAAAAGGGGTTCAGGAATTGTTAAATTTCGATATAGGACCCTAGAGGAAGAATACCGGACCCGAGAGGAAGAGTATAGGACTCTAGAGGAAGACTCAGAGGAAGAATATGAGAGCCCAGAGAACGAATATAGGACTCTAGAAGACGAATATGAAACCCTAGAAAACGAATATAGGACTCTAGAAGACGAATATGAAACCCTAGAAGATGAATACGGGATCCTAGAGGCCAAATATAGGACTCTAGAGAAAGACTCAGAAGAAGAATACGGGAACCCGGAGAACGAATATAAAACTCGAGAGGACGAATATGGAACTCTAGAGGAAGAAGAATACGGGAGCCGTGAAGATGGCTCAGAGAACGAATATCGGGCTTTCGAAGAAGACTCAGAGGAAGACTCAGAGGACGAATATGGGAGCCCGGAGGAAGATTCTATCTTAAAAAAAGAGGGTTTTATTGAGCATCGAGGAACAAAAGAATTTAGTCTAAAATACCAAAAAGAAGTAGATCGGTTTTTTTTCATTCTTCAAGAACTGCATATCTTGCCGAGATCCTCATCCCTAAAGGTACTGGACAATACTATTATTGGAGTGGATACACAACTCACAAAAAATGCAAGAAGTCAATTAGGTGGATTGGTCCGAGTTAAGAGAAAAAAAAGCCATACGGAATTAAAAATCTTTTCAGGAGATATTTATTTTCCTGAAGAGGCGGATAAGATATTAGGCGCCAGTTTGATACCACCAGAAAGAGAAAAAAAAGATTATAAGGACTCAAAAAAAAGAAAAAATTGGGTTTATGTTCAACGGAAAAAAATTATCAAAAGCAAGGAAAAGTATTTTGTTTCAGTTCGACCTGCAGTCGCATATGAAATGGACGAAGGGGCAAATCTAGCAAGACTTTTCCCGCAAGATCTCCTGCAAGAAGAGGATAATCTCCAACTTCGACTTGTCAATTTTATTTCTCATGAAAATAGCAAGTTAACTCAAAGAATTTATCACACGAATAGTCAATTCGTTCGAACTTGCTTGGTAGTGAATTGGGAACAAGAAGAAAAAGAGGGGGCTTGTGCTTCCCTTGTTGAGTTAAGAACAAATGATCTGATTCGCGATTTCCTAAGAATTGAGTTAGTGAAGTCCACTATTTCATATACAAGAAGAAGGCATGATAGGACAAGCGCAGGACCGATTCCCAATAATAGGTTAGATCGCAACAATACCAAGGCAAAGATTCAATCACTTAGCCAACATCAAGAAGCTATTGGCACCTTGTTGAATCGAAATAAAGAATACCCATCTTTGATGATTTTGTCGGCATCCAACTGTTCTCGAATTGGTTTATTCAAGAATTCGAAATATCCCAATGCGGTAAAAGAATCGAATCCTAGAATTCTTATTCGAGATATTTTTGGGCTCTTAGGCGCTATTGTACCTAGTATATCGAATTTTTCTTCATCTTACTATTTATTAACACATAATCGGATCTTGTTAGAAAAATACGTGTTCCTTGACAATGACAATTTGAAACAAACCTTCCAAGTACTTAAAAGGCTTAAATACTCTTTAATAGATGAAAATAAAAGGATGTCAAATTTCGACAGTAACACCATATTGGATCCATTCCATTTGAATTGGCACTTTCTCCATCATGACTCGTGGAAGGAGACATTGGCAATAATTCACCTTGGACAATTTATTTGCGAAAATGTATGTCTATTTAAATCGCACATAAAAAAATCTGGTCAAATTTTCCTTGTTAATATGGACTCTTTTGTTATAAGAGCAGCCAAGCCTTATTTGGCCACTATAGGAGCTACTGTTCATGGTCATTATGGAAAAATCCTTTACAAAGGAGATAGATTAGTTACCTTTATATATGAAAAATCGAGATCTAGTGATATAACGCAAGGTCTTCCAAAAGTAGAACAAATATTCGAAGCGCGTTCAATTGATTCACTATCGCCGAATCTCGAAAGGAGAATTGAAGATTGGAATGAGCGTATACCAAGAATTCTTGGGGTTCCCTGGGGATTCTTGATTGGAGCTGAGCTAACCATCGCCCAAAGTCGTATCTCTTTGGTTAATAAGATCCAAAAGGTTTATCGATCCCAAGGGGTACAGATCCATAATAGACATATAGAGATTATTATACGCCAAGTAACATCAAAAGTACGGGTTTCCGAAGATGGAATGTCTAATGTTTTTTTACCTGGGGAATTAATAGGACTATTGCGAGCAGAACGAGCAGCACGAGCTTTGGATGAATCAATCTATTATCGGGCAATCTTATTGGGAATAACAAGGGCTTCCCTGAATACCCAAAGTTTCATATCTGAAGCAAGTTTTCAAGAAACTGCTCGAGTTTTAGCAAAAGCTGCCCTACGAGGTCGTATTGATTGGTTGAAAGGCCTGAAAGAAAACGTAGTTCTGGGGGGAATTATACCTGTTGGTACCGGATTCCAAAAATTTGTGCAGCGTGTCCCACAAGACAAGAACCTTTATTTCGAAATTCAAAAAAAAAATCTATTCACGTCGGAAATGAGAGATATTTTGTTTCTCCATACAGAATTAATTTCTTCTGATTCTGACGTAACAAACAATTTCTATGAGACATCAGAACCCCCATTTACTCCCATTTATACCATTTAAGGATATATAAAGCATATAAAGCAAATTTTTTTACTTTAATTGAAACTAGACTTTTGACCTTAGAATGCTAACAGATCTAATTTTCAATTTTGTATTTTCGTATTTTCCTAAATAAAAGAAGTCAGTTAATTTATTAAGGCTGTTTTTATATCATGTATCAATGGCCAATTCTGAGTAGAAGGTTCCATCGGAACAATTATTATTTATTTCAAGATATTTCGGCTCTTTCTTAATCTTCAAAAAGAAATCAATTCTGTAATGGTAAGACGAAAAAAAGAAAAAAAGGGAAGTGTGGAAAAAATGACAAGAAGATATTGGAACATCCATTTGAAAGAGATGATAGAAGCAGGAGTTCATTTTGGTCATGGTATTAAGAAATGGAATCCTAAAATGGCCCCTTACATCTCGGCAAAGCGTAAAGGTACTCATATTACAAATCTCGCTAGAACGGCTCGTTTTTTATCAGAAGCTTGTGATTTAGTTTTTGATGCAGCAAGTCAGGGAAAAAGCTTCTTAATTGTTGGTACCAAAAAAAGAGCAGCGGATTTAGTAGCATCAGCTGCAATAAGGTCTCGTTGTCATTATGTTAATAAAAAGTGGTTCAGCGGTATGTTAACGAATTGGTCGATTACCAAAACTAGACTTTCTCAATTTAGAGACTTAAGAGCGGAAGAAAAGATGGGAAAATTCCACCATCTCCCAAAAAGAGATGTGGCAATCTTAAAGAGAAAATTATCTACCTTGCAAAGATATCTCGGCGGGATTAAATATATGACGAGGTTGCCTGACATTGTGATCGTCCTTGATCAGCAAAAAGAGTATATAGCTCTTCGGGAATGCGCCATTTTGGGGATTCCTACTATTTCTTTAGTCGATACAAATTGTGACCCGGATCTCGCGAATATATCGATTCCTGCCAACGATGACACTATGACTTCAATTCGATTGATTCTTAACAAATTAGTATTTGCAATTTGTGAGGGCCGTTCTCTCTATATAAGAAATCATTGATTAAGATTAAGAATAATAGTGAATTCTTAAGCAACTACGTAGATTTATGGGATCAGTTACTATTTTTTTTTGCATAGATAAAAGAAGGGGAATATTGATATATATTAGAGGGTATTGATATATATTATCATTTGATGTGATTTCTTGGTATCCTAAATATAAGATTAATACTTCAAGTTGCTGAGTTGAGAAAGAGATGGTTGAATCAAAAGAATTCCTTTTTTGAAGTTCAATTTTTATCAGAGGACAATATGAATATTACACCATGTTCCATTAAAACACTCAAGGGGTTGTATGATATATCAGGCGTAGAAGTAGGCCAACACTTCTATTGGCAAATAGGAGGTTTCCAAATTCATGCCCAAGTACTCATCACTTCTTGGGTCGTAATTACTATCTTGCTGGGTTCAGTTATCATAGCTATTCGGAATCCACAAACCATTCCAACCGACGGTCAGAATTTCTTCGAATATGTCCTTGAGTTTATTCGAGATTTGAGCAAAACTCAGATTGGAGAAGAATATGGTCCCTGGGTTCCCTTTATTGGAACTATGTTCCTTTTTATTTTTGTTTCGAATTGGTCGGGTGCTCTTTTACCTTGGAAAATTATAGAGTTACCCCACGGGGAATTAGCAGCGCCCACGAATGATATAAATACTACTGTTGCTTTAGCTTTACTCACATCAGCGGCATATTTTTATGCGGGTCTTAGCAAAAAAGGATTGAGTTATTTCGAGAAATATATTAAACCAACCCCAATCCTTTTACCAATTAACATACTAGAAGATTTCACAAAACCATTATCGCTTAGTTTTCGACTTTTCGGAAATATATTGGCGGATGAATTAGTCGTTGTTGTTCTTGTTTCTTTAGTCCCTTTAGTAGTCCCTATACCGGTCATGTTTCTTGGATTATTTACAAGCGGTATTCAAGCTCTTATTTTTGCAACGTTAGCCGCAGCCTATATAGGTGAATCCATGGAAGGTCATCATTGAATTGACTAATTTTGAAATAGTCTTTTTTTTTGCTTAGTCCGATTCATGCATGGTTGCAGATAATCCTCCTAGTTAGAAAACTAACTAGTTCAAAATGCGTATGAATATATAACCTAGAGTTGTAGGAGAAAGAATAAACTATATTACAGAATTGTTAAATTATATATGCTTTCAAGGGAGGAGGCGAAATCGGTTAGATCTCTATTCTTAATGTCTATAAGACAGTCATCTTTTGTGAGGTTTTCTAAGGAAGATTTTGGAATTGGATTCCATCGAAAATAAGAAAATATGCAAACAAAATAGAAGAAACAAATGTATATAGGATTTTCTTTATTTCTAAGTTAGATTAGATTCATTATCTAATCCGATATATAGAAAGAATTGGATTCCATATCCAGTTCTATGCAGCATATTGTTATCAATTGTATATCTTGAATTTGATTCCTATTGGATTTGATTTGGATTAGTTTGATTTGGATTAGTTCGATTTCAATAGGGGTTCTTCCTGTATTTCGTCTTTTATTATGGATTAGATGAAGGGAAAAAAAGGAACTCAGGGATATCGAAGAGTAAAAAAAGATGGAATGAAAGGGTGGTTGGTTGGAAAGAAAGAGAAATCGAATAATGAAATAATGATTAGAAACTAAAAACGAGATCTCGAAGTAGTTCGGACGATTTAGATTATCATTTCAATTTGTACTTTTTAGTTACTTTTACCCAATAGAGCTTAGAAGGTAAAAGTAATAATTTCTTGGTTGATTGTATCCTTAACCATTTCTTTTTTTTTGACACGAGGAACTCACCATGAATCCACTAATTGCTGCTGCTTCCGTTATTGCTGCTGGATTGGCTGTAGGGCTTGCTTCTATTGGGCCCGGAGTTGGTCAAGGTACTGCTGCAGGACAAGCTGTAGAGGGTATTGCGAGACAGCCAGAAGCAGAAGGGAAAATCCGAGGTACTTTATTGCTTAGTCTAGCTTTTATGGAAGCTTTAACAATTTATGGACTGGTTGTGGCACTAGCGCTTTTATTTGCGAACCCTTTTGTTTAATCCTAAAAAAGAAAATAAGTCCTTTAGATTAGATACTTTTTTCTTTTTTAGTAAATTGGTATTTGCTTCTGTAATTCCAAGTATATCAATACTTTTTTTATTATATTATTCCAGGAATTTTTTATTTATCGGGACAGAGAATACCCCGGGGAGGGTTGATTTGAGCATGATCAATTTAGGTAGAAGATATGCTCGCCCTCTTCCTTCCCTTCTTAG